AATAATTAATAGTAAAATTAAATAAATTTGATTTTATGTAATAGGTTAATTTCTATTTAATTTTTATTAATGAAAAACGGTATATTATTCAGGGGGATAATTGCTGATCAGGAGATACTACTAATTGATTTTATTTAAAGTTTATTTAATTTTTTTTTTTTGTTAATTAAATAATATTATTTAAATTAATATTTAATTTTGTTATTATTTTATATTATTAAAAATTTAGTTAATATTAAAGTTTTATTTTGGCTTTGTATTTTATTATTGATTTATTTTATATGTAAGTTTTTGCGTGTATTTTTATTTATTTAAATAGTAAATTAAATTTAACTATATTCTCAGTAAATAGTATTATTGATCAAAGAAATTTGGAAGTAGTAATTTCATAAAGTATTGGCTAAATTTGTGCCAGCAGCCGCGGTTACACAAATAATGCAAATAAAATTTGTTCGGTGTAAGTTAAAATTTATTATATTGAAATAATGTTAAATTTATTAGGTGAAATTTTAAATTTATGAATTTTTTTTTTTAGGTTTTGAAGCTTGTAAATTTTAATTATAAACTAGGATTAGATACCCTATTATTTAAAATGTAATTTTAATCACTAAGGTAGTAGTAGTTATGTTCTTGAAACTTAAAAAATTTGGCGGTATTTTAGTCTTTTCAGAGGAACCTGTCCTGTAATTGATAATCCACGATGTACCTTACTTAAATTTGTTTTTCAGTTTATATACCGTCGTTATCAGAATATTTTATTAGAATAATAATTTTCTATAATTTTTATAAGAACTTATATCAGATCAAGGTGTAGCTTATGTTTAAGTAGAGATGGGTTACAATGAATTTATTTAAACGGATCTAATTTTGAAAAGTTTAGTGAAGGTGGATTTGACAGTAAAATTTTAAAGATTGTTGATTTGATTTTAGCTCTAGAATATGCACACATCGCCCGTCGCTCTTGCTATTAAGGTAAGATAAGTCGTAACATAGTAGATGTACCGGAAGGTGTATCTAGAATGACAATTTAAAGCTTATTAAGTAAAGTATTTCATTTACATTGAAAAGATTTTTGTGCAAATCAATATAAATTGATCAAAATTTGCTTATTAATTTATTTTGTTTTTAAATTAATGTATTAAAAATAATTATATAATTAAATGTTTTAGTAATTTTTAATGAAAAAATAATATTAATAATAGTTTATTAGTATTGTGAAAGATAGGTGAAATATTTTGAAAAATTTTTGTTTTAAAAGAAAATTTAATTTATTGTACCTTGTGTATCAGGGTTTATCAAATAATTAATATATATATTATTAATCTCGATTTTATAAGAGTTAATAATTTATTAAAGTTAATGTGTCAAAATTATTTTAAATAAATTATTAGAAATGAAATGTTATTCGTTTATAAAGGTATCTAGTTTTTTTAGAAATAAATTTAATTTACAAGTTTTTGATTTTTTAGTTATTTATTTAATTAAAAAATTTATTTATTTGAATATCTTAAGGGATAAGCTTTAAGATAAACTGTTAAAAATTAATAATGATAATATAAAATGTATGCTTAGAATTAGCAATCATTAAAAAGTTTGTTATAAATTATTTTATTAATTATATTATTTATTATATTTTAATTTATTTATAAAAATTTTTTTATTAATTGTTTATAAAAAGTAATAATGATATAATTAGTATATTTTTTGTTTATGTAATTTTATATGATAAGTTTGTATAAAGAACTCGGCAAAGATTTTACCCGCCTGTTTAACAAAAACATGTCTTTTTGAGTTATTTTTAAAGTCTGACCTGCCCACTGAAATTATTTAAATGGCCGCAGTATTCTAACTGTGCAAAGGTAGCATAATCATTAGTCTTTTAATTGAAGGCTGGTATGAACGGTTGGACGAGGTATAAGCTGTTTCATATAAATTTATAATAGAATTTTATATTTTAGTTAAAAAGCTAAAATTTAATTAAAAGACGAGAAGACCCTATAAATCTTTATATTTTATGTTATTTAAATTTTTTAGATTTGTTTTATTTTTATAATTTAAAATATTTTGTTGGGGTGATATTAAAATTTAATGAACTTTTAATTATTTAAAATCATTAATTTATGAGTTATTGATCCATTAATAGTGATTAAAAGATTAAGTTACTTTAGGGATAACAGCGTAATTTTTTTGGAGAGTTCATATCGATAAAAAAGTTTGCGACCTCGATGTTGGATTAAGATATATTTTTAGGTGTAGCCGCTTAAATGTTAAGTCTGTTCGACTTTTAAATTCTTACATGATCTGAGTTCAGACCGGCGTAAGCCAGGTTGGTTTCTATCTTTAATGAACTATAATATTTTAGTACGAAAGGACCAAGTATTAGAATAATAATATTTTATATAAAGAATATGATTAATGTAATACTGTTTTGGCAGATTAGTGCAATAAATTTAGAATTTATTTATGTAATTTATATTACAAATAGTACTTGTTTTTTATAGAATTTATTTTATCAATTATTGGAAGTTTAGTTTTGGTGATTTGTGTTTTAGTTAGAGTGGCTTTTTTAACCCTTTTGGAGCGTAAGGTTTTAGGCTATATTCAGATTCGTAAGGGGCCTAATAAAGTAGGTTTAATAGGAATTCCTCAACCTTTTTGTGATGCGATTAAGTTATTTACTAAGGAACAGACTTATCCTCTTTTGTCAAATTATATCTCTTATTATTTTTCTCCTATTTTTTCTTTATTTTTATCTTTAGTTGCTTGATTGTGCATTCCTTTGTTTGTTAAGTTGTTTTCATTTAATTTAGGACTATTATTTTTTTTATGTTGTACTAGTTTAGGGGTTTATACTGTTATAGTTGCTGGTTGATCATCTAATTCTAATTATGCTTTGTTAGGGGGGTTGCGAGCTGTAGCTCAAACTGTTTCTTATGAAGTTAGAATGGCATTGATTTTATTGTCCTTTGTGTTTTTGATTGGAAGTTATAATATTTTAGATTTTTTTTATTATCAAAAAACTATTTGATTTTTAGTAATTCTATTTCCTATTAGATTAGTCTGGTTTTGTATTTGTTTAGCTGAAACTAATCGTACTCCTTTTGATTTTGCAGAAGGTGAATCAGAGTTAGTTTCTGGATTTAATGTTGAATATAGAAGAGGAGGATTTGCTTTGATTTTTATAGCTGAATATGCTAGAATTTTATTTATGAGTATATTATTTTGTGTGATTTTTTTAGGATGTGATATATTTAGCTTTATATTTTATGTTAAATTAACATTTATTTCATTTGTTTTTATTTGAGCTCGAGGGACTTTACCTCGGTTTCGTTATGATAAGTTGATGTATTTAGCTTGAAAGAGTTTTTTACCTTTTTCATTGAATTTTTTATTATTTATTATTGGATTAAAATTATTATTGATTTATTATATGTGGTTAATAATGTTTAGTAAAGTCAATAGAAAGATTTATTTCTATCTTATGTTTTCAAAACATATGCTTGTTCAAGCTCATTGACTAATTAATTAAGTTATCTCATCATTTATTTACTAAGGGGTTAATAATATAATATAAGAAGTAAATTACAGTTAAGATTTGTCCTACTAATACATAAGGGTCTTCTACTGGTCGTGCTCCAATTCATGTTAATAAAATTACTGTAACAACTATAGTTCAAAATAAGATTTTGTTAATAGGATAGAATTGAATACCTCGGAATTTTCTTAAATGATAGAAAGGGAGAATTGCTAAGATAGCAATTGATAGAACTAGGGCAATTACTCCTCCTAGTTTGTTAGGAATAGACCGTAGAATTGCGTAGGCAAATAAGAAGTATCATTCTGGTTGAATATGAACTGGGGTAACAAGAGGGTTGGCAGGAATAAAATTATCTGGGTCTCCTAATAGATACGGATTAATTAATGTTAATAGGATTAATGTTGCAATTATGATAATGAATCCTACAATATCTTTATATGAGAAGTAAGGGTGGAAGGGGATTTTATCGATATTAGAATTTAATCCGATAGGGTTATTAGAACCTGTCTGATGTAGAAATAATAAATGAATTAGTGTTATTGCTAATACGATGAATGGTAAAATGAAGTGGAATGTGAAGAATCGTGTAAGAGTGGCGTTATCTACAGCAAATCCTCCTCATACTCATTGAACTAAATTAACTCCTAAGTAGGGGATGGCTGATAGTAAATTAGTAATAACTGTGGCTCCTCAGAATGATATTTGTCCTCAAGGTAATACATATCCTATAAATGCTGTTGCTATTACTAAGAATAAAATTAATACTCCGATTAATCAGGTGGGGGTAAATAAATATGATCCGTAGTAAATTCCACGTCCGACATGTAGATAAATACAAATGAAGAAGAATGATGCACCATTAGCATGAAGAGTTCGTAATAGTCATCCATAGTTTACATCACGACAAATGTGGTTTACGCTATTAAAGGCTAAGTTAATGTCTGCGGTATAGTGTATAGCTAAAAATAATCCTGTTAGAATTTGAATAATTAAACATAGGCCTAATAATGACCCAAAATTTCATCATGCTGAAATATTAATTGGTGCTGGAAGATCTACTAGTGCATTATTTGCAATTTTAAATAAAGGGTGTTGGGTTCGTAAAGGTTTGTTCATTAGTTTATTTGTCGAAGAGGTCCATAAAATAATTTAGTAATTTTTACTACAGCAATTAATGTAATTAATAAATAATTTATTAATAGAATTGTAATAAAATTTGTTGGATAATTGTATAGTTTATTAAGGTTTAAGGAATTTTCGTATGCAGTTAAGTTAAGAGTGTATAAAGGTTGTATTTCTAAATTTTGAATAAATGAAGATGTTGATAGTTTATCTATAAATATAGCAATTATTGTAAGAGTTAATATAATTATAAGACAAATAATTGTTAATTTTATAGAAAGTGAAAATATTTCATTTGACGCTAGGGAAGTTACATAAATAAATATTACTAATATACCTCCTAAGAAAATTAAAAATAGGATATATGAAAATCAGAATCTTTTAGCTATTAATCCGGTAATTAAACAAATTTGTAGTGTTTGGATTAATAGTATTAATCCTATTGCTAAAGGGTGATTTATTTGAATAAAAATTAATCTTGAGATTAGTGTTGAAGAGTATAAAAAAAGTTGTATGATTTCAGGAGGTAGTTTATTTAAAATATTAATTTTGGGGATTAATGATAAAGTTATTTCTTTTCTCTTGAAGTTTTAAAAGATAAAATCTTATTTTTGGTTTACAAGACCGATGTTTTTATTAAACTATTAAAACTAATGTTAATGAGTTTATATTGAGGGTTACCTTGTTTTTTATTTTTAATAGGAATTTTTGTTTTTGTTTCTAATCGTAAGCATTTACTGTCGATACTCTTAAGTTTGGAATATACTGTATTAAGCTTATTTTTTCTTTTGTTTATTTATTTAAATTTAATGAACTATAGAAGATTTTTTAGTATAGTATTTTTAACTTTTAGAGTGTGTGAAGGTGCTTTAGGCCTTTCTATTTTAGTTTCTATAATTCGTACGCATGGGAATGATTATTTTCAATCGTTTAATGTATTGCAATGTTAAAATTGATTTTTATATTAATTTTTATTAGTCCTATTTGTTTTATAAATGGGTTATTTTGAATGGTTCAGAGTTTATTATTTGTTATAACTTTTGTTTTCATCTGTTTTAATTATTGTACTAATTATTTTGTTAATATTTCTTATTTTTTAGGTTTTGATGTTATTTCTTATGGTCTTATTTTATTAAGATTTTGAATTTGTACTCTTATAATTAGTGCTAGTGAATCTATTTATAAGTATAATAATTATAAAAATTTATTTTTATTTAATGTTTTAATTTTGTTAGGGGGGTTAGTGTTAACTTTTAGAAGAATGAATTTATTTATATTTTATTTATTTTTTGAAAGAAGACTTATTCCTACTTTATTTTTAATTTTAGGTTGAGGGTATCAGCCTGAACGTCTTCAAGCTGGGGTTTATTTGTTATTTTATACATTATTGGTTTCTTTGCCTATATTAGTTGGGATTTTTTATTTATACAATAATTTAAATACAATGAATTTTTATTTATTAAGTAATTATATGTTTAACTATGATTTGTTGTATTTATCTTTAATCTTGGCTTTTTTAGTTAAGATGCCTATGTTTTTGGTTCATTTATGGCTTCCTAAAGCTCATGTTGAAGCCCCTGTTTCGGGGTCAATAATTTTAGCTGGGATTATGTTAAAGTTAGGGGGTTATGGTTTGTTACGAGTTTTTTCTTTTTTACAATTGAGAGGTATTAAATATAATTATGTGTGGGTTAGAATTAGATTAGTGGGGGGTGTTTTGATTAGTTTAGTTTGTTTACGTCAAACTGATTTAAAGGCTTTAATTGCTTATTCATCAGTTGCTCACATAGGTATTGTTTTAGGAGGATTAATAACTTTAACTTATTGGGGGATTTGTGGTTCTTATACTTTAATAATTGCTCATGGGCTGTGTTCTTCTGGATTATTTTGTTTAGCTAATATTACATATGAGCGATTGGGGAGTCGAAGTTTATTAATCAATAGGGGTTTATTAAACTTTATACCTTCGATAACTTTATGATGATTTTTATTAAGAGCTTGTAATATGGCTGCCCCTCCTTCTTTAAATTTATTGGGGGAAATTTCTTTATTAAATAGAATTGTAAGTTGATCTTGGGTTAGTATAATTTCTTTGTCTTTATTATCTTTTTTTAGTGCTGCTTATACTTTGTATTTATATGCTTATAGTCAACATGGAAAGATTTTTTCAGGAGTTTATTCATTTAGAGGTGGTAAAATTCGTGAATTTTTTTTATTATTTCTTCATTGATTTCCTTTAAATTTGTTAATTTTAAAGAGAGACATTTGTTTATTTTGACTTTAGATCTAAATAGTTTATTTAAAATATTGATTTGTGGTGTCAGTGAAATGAGATTTGTCATTTTAGATCGTGAAATATTTATCAATTTGTAGAATTAGATTTTTAATTTTAATTAGTATTAGAATTAGTTTTTTTATTTCTAGTCTAGTACTTTTGTTAAATGATTATTCTTTATTTTTGGAGTGAGAAGTTGTAAGTTTAAATTCATCTAGAATTGTTATAACCTTTTTGTTTGATTGAATGAGATTATTATTTATGTCTTTTGTTTTATTAATTGCTTCTTTAGTAATTTATTATAGAAAGGAGTATATGAGAGGAGATACAAATATTAATCGTTTTATTATATTAGTTTTAATGTTTGTACTGTCTATAATATTATTAATTATTAGTCCTAATTTAATTAGAATTTTATTAGGGTGAGATGGGTTGGGACTAGTATCTTACTGTCTAGTAATTTATTTTCAAAATGTAAAATCTTATAATGCTGGGATACTTACTGCTTTGTCTAATCGAATTGGAGATGTTGCTTTTTTATTAGCTATTGCTTGAATATTAAATTATGGGAGCTGAAATTATATCTTTTATTTAGAAAGTATGAAACATAGAGTTGAAATAGAAATTATTGGGGCATTAATTATATTGGCTGCTATAACTAAAAGAGCTCAAATTCCTTTTTCTTCTTGATTACCAGCTGCTATGGCAGCTCCTACACCAGTTTCAGCTTTAGTTCATTCTTCAACTTTGGTTACTGCTGGGGTTTACTTATTAATTCGATTTAATATTTTATTAAGAGGCAGATGACTTGGGGATTTATTGTTGTTGCTTTCTGGGTTAACAATATTTATAGCAGGATTGGGAGCTAATTTTGAATTTGACTTAAAAAAAATTATTGCTCTTTCTACATTGAGACAATTGGGGCTTATAATAAGAATTTTATCTATAGGATTTTATAAGCTTGCTTTTTTTCATCTATTAACTCATGCTTTATTTAAGGCTTTATTATTTATATGTGCTGGAGCTATTATTCATAATATAAACAATTCTCAAGACATTCGTTTAATAGGGGGATTGGGAGTGTATATACCTTTAACTTCTAGATGTTTTAATGTTGCTAATTTAGCTTTATGTGGAATACCTTTTTTAGCTGGGTTTTATTCTAAGGATTTAATTTTAGAAGTTGTTTCATTAAGTTATATTAATATATTTTCTTTTTTTCTTTATTTTTTTTCTACTGGATTAACTGTTTGTTATTCTTTTCGGTTGGTTTATTATTCTATAACGGGGGAATTAAATTGTGGTTCTTTAAATATGTTAAGAGATGAAGGTTGAATTATATTGCGAGGTATAAGTGGTTTATTAATTATGAGAATTATTGGGGGGAGTATTTTAAGTTGATTAATTTTTCCAACTCCTTATGTGATTTGTTTACCCGGTTATTTAAAGTTGTTAACTTTATTTGTTTGTGTGGTAGGGGGAGTATTAGGGTATTTAATTTCTAATGTTTCTTTATTTTATTTTAATAAGTCTTTACATAATTATTTAGCGAGTTATTTTTCTGGTTCTATATGATTTATGCCTTATATTTCGACTTATGGTATTATTAATTACCCTTTAGTATTAGGAATAACAGTATGTAAGTCATTTGATCAGGGGTGGTCAGAATTTTTAGGGGGTCAAAATTTGTATGGTGAGTTAGTTAAATATTCTCAGTATATAATTATTATACATAATAATAATTTAAAGGTTTATCTTTTATTATTTGTTTTATGAATTATTTTCTTGGTTTCATTTTTTTTAATTTTTTATTCAAGTAGCTTAAAATAGAGCATAACAGTGAAGATGTTAGGGTAATTGTGTAATTCTTGGATGTAGTGTATATTATTTAGTAATTTATAAAAAAGAAATATTTTATTTCTACAATGAAAATGTAATGTTTTTATTAAACTATATAAATAGAAGTACAAATGGAGTTTAACCATTAAAAGATAAAAGTTAGCAGCTTTTTCTTGAACGTCATACTTCCTTAATTGGAGAAGAATCTCAGTTCTATCATTAACAGTGATAAGCCTCTTTTTGGCTTCAATTAATAGTTTATTTTATAACTAATATTTAAAATTAGGTAAAAATAAGGGTATAAAATACCTAAGATTAGGTCGAAACTAATTGCAATAAATCGCTTCATATTCTAATTTATATAATAAGGTAGATTGATATTTCAATACTTTTTGAATGCAAATCAAATGTTATAATTAACTACAACCCTAATTTGATCAGTTTAATATACCTTGATTTCATTCGTGGTATAATCCAATAATTAAAATAATAATGAATACAATACTTGTTGTGGTTCATATAATAATGTTAGAAATTGAGATAATTAAGATTATAGGTAAAATTAGAGCAATTTCTACATCAAAAATTAAGAAAATAATTGTGATTAAAAAAAATCGTAAAGAAAAAGGTAGTCGTGAAGAAGATTTAGGGTCAAATCCACATTCAAAAGGAGAACATTTTTCACGATCTGTTAATGTTTTTTTTGATAAAATAGAGGCTAGCGTTATAATTACACTAGTGATGACAATTAAAATTGAGGCTATAATAGTAATTGAAAAGATTATCTACACTACTAATTAGTAGGCCTTATGATTGGAAGTCAAATATACTTATATACTATATAGATAAAAATTAATTATCCTCCTCATCAATAAATTGAAATATAAAGGAATAGTCAGACGATATCAACAAAATGTCAGTATCATGCAGCTGCTTCAAATCCGAAATGGTGGGTTTTAGAAAAATGGTTGTTTAAATGACGAATTAAACATACTAAAAGAAATGTTGTTCCAATTAATACATGAATTCCGTGGAATCCTGTTGCTATGAAAAAGGTAGAGCCATAAACTGAATCTGCGATAGTAAATGGTGCTTCAATATATTCATACGCTTGTAGAATAGTAAAATAAATTCCTAGAAGGACTGTAAAAAATAATCCTTGTGTTGCTTGAGAGTGATTGCCTTCTATTAAGCTATGATGAGCCCATGTAACAGTTACTCCTGAAGATAATAAAATGGCTGTATTTAATAGAGGAATTTGAAATGGATTAAATGGTTGGATTCCTGCGGGAGGCCATATAGCACCTAATTCGATAGCTGGGGATAAACTTCTGTGAAAAAAGGCTCAGAAAAAAGATATAAAAAATAAAACTTCTGATAAAATGAATAGAATTATTCCTCATCGTAATCCTAATGTAACGGGCAATGTATGTAATCCTTGGAAAGTTCCTTCTCGAGAGATGTCTCGTCATCATTGGTACACTGTTAAAATAGTAACAATATTTCCTAAAATAAATAATGAAATATCATATTGATGGAATCATTTTACTAATCCTGAAACAGAAGTTATAGCTCCAATTGCTCCTGTTAAAGGTCATGGGCTATAATCTACTAAATGAAATGGGTGATTTGAGTGAGTTGACATTAGTTTACTTCTCTAGAATATAGTGTGCTTAATACTGCAAATACATACGATTGGATGACAGCGACCGCTGATTCTAAGATTAATAGGGCAATTTGACCAATTAGTAGTAAGGAAACAATAGCGTAAGAAAGGGAAGGCCCAGTGTTTCCTAATAAAGTAAGTAGTAAATGTCCTGCAATTATGTTAGCTGCTAATCGGACGGCTAAAGTTCCAGGTCGGATGATATTACTAATAGTTTCAATACATACTATAAATGGTATAAGAACTCTGGGGGTTCCTTGAGGGACTAAATGAGCGAATATATGTTGTGTGTGATTAATTCATCCGTAAAGTATAAAACATAACCATAAAGGTAGAGCTAATGTAAGTGTAAGTGTTAAGTGGCTTGTTCTTGTGAAAATATAGGGAAATAGGCCTATAAAATTATTAAATAAAATTAATGAAAATAAAGAAACAAAAATGAAAGTTGACCCTGAATGTCCTGATGGGCCTAATAATGTTTTGAATTCTTTATGAAGGGTGAGGAGGATTGAGTTTCAAAAAATGTGTCATCGTGAAGGTATAAGTCAATAAGCAGAAGGAATTAGAAGAAGGCCTAAAAATGTTCTTATTCAATTTAATGACAAATTAAAAATACTTGATGAGGGGTCGAACACAGAGAATAGGTTTGTTATCATTTTCAGTTTAAAGAATTTGTTGAATATTTATTTGAAATTTCTGATTTAGGTGTCTTAGGAATTACAGAGTAATAATTTATTATACTGAACAAGATAAAAGTAATTGAAAAGATAATAAATAAGCTTAATCAGCCAATAGGGGCTATTTGAGGCACTAAAAAATATTAAATAGTTTAATAATTTTAGTTTGACATACTAATGTTATTTTTTAACTAATTTTTTTTTTCATTAGAAGTAAGTGCTAATTTACTATAAAATGGTTTAAGAGACCAGTACTTGCTTTCAGTCATCTAATGAATATTATGAATTAGTTCTATTAGTTACTCATTTAATAAAATGATTTACAGGAAGTCTTTCAATTACAATAGGTATGAATCTATGATTGGCACCACAGATTTCTGAACATTGACCATAAAATAATCCAGGACGATTTATTAGGAAATTGGTTTGATTTAGTCGGCCAGGGGTTCCGTCAACCTTCACTCCTAAAGCGGGGACAGTTCATGAGTGAATTACGTCTGCGGCTGTTACTAAAATTCGAATTTGTGAGTTCATGGGTAGAATTACGCGATTGTCGACGTCTAGGAGGCGGAATCCGTCTGTTGTTAATTCATTCGTTGGAATTATATATGAATCAAATTCTACATTTATAAAGTCTGAATATTCGTAGCTTCAGTATCATTGATGTCCAATAGCCTTTAATGTAACTGAAGGTTCATTAATTTCATCTAATAAATATAATAGTCGAAGGGAAGGGAGGGCAATAAATAGAAGAACAATTGCTGGAAGAATAGTTCAAATTATTTCAATAGTTTGACCATGTAAGAGATTTCGATTAGTATATGAATTAAAGAATAATATAAATATTAAATAACCGACTAATGTTGTAATTATTACTAAAATTATTAAAGCGTGATCATGAAAGAAGGTAAGTTGTTCTATAAGAGGAGAGGCTCTGTCTTGAAGGCCAAGGGCGGCTCATGTTGTCATTAGTTTCTAATAAAAGTAAAATACTTTATATATGGAGCTTAAATCCATTGCACTAATCTGCCATATTAGATAATTAGTTAAAAGAGGTAATTCTGAGTAACTATGTTCAGCTGGAGGGGTATTTTGTAGTCATTCAATTGAAGAACTAAGTTGTATAGGGTAAATTACTTGTCGTTGTATTACTAGACTTTCTCAAATGATGAATAGAAAGAATAAGATTCCTAATAAAGAAATAGATGAACCAATAGTGGAAATTACATTTCATGTTGTGTAGGCATCTGGGTAGTCTGAATAACGTCGAGGTATTCCGGCTAATCCTAAAAAATGTTGTGGGAAGAATGTTAAGTTTACTCCGATAAATATGATAATAAATTGGCTTTTTAATCATTTAGGGTTTATTACTAGTCCTGTAAATAGAGGGTATCAGTGAATGAATCCTGCCATAATAGCGAAAACTGCTCCTATTGATAGTACATAGTGGAAATGAGCTACTACATAATATGTATCGTGAAGAATGATATCTACAGATGAATTAGCAAGGACAACTCCTGTTAATCCTCCTACTGTAAATAAGAATACGAACCCTAGAGCTCATAGTATAGCTGGGGAGTAGTTTAATTGGGTTCCGTGTAATGTGGCTAATCAGCTAAAAATTTTGATACCTGTGGGCACAGCAATAATTATTGTCGCTGAAGTGAAATAAGCGCGAGTGTCTACATCTATTCCTACTGTGAATATATGGTGAGCCCATACAATAAATCCTAATAGTCCAATTGCTAGTATAGCATAAATTATTCCTAGGGATCCGAATGTTTCCTTTTTTCCTGATTCTTGGCTAATAATGTGAGAAATTATTCCAAATCCTGGCAGAATTAAAATATAAACTTCTGGATGTCCAAAGAATCAAAATAAGTGTTGATAAAGAATAGGATCTCCTCCTCCGGCAGGGTCAAAAAAGGAAGTGTTTAAGTTTCGATCTGTTAATAATATAGTAATAGCTCCTGCTAAAACTGGTAATGATAATAAAAGTAAAAGAGCTGTTAATACAACTGCTCAAACGAATAAAGGTATTCGATCGAATGAAATTCCTGTTGATCGTATATTAATTACTGTTGTAATAAAATTAACCGCTCCTAAAATTGAGGAAATACCTGCTAAGTGAAGAGAGAAAATTGCTAGGTCAACTGAAGCTCCTCCGTGAGCAATAACAGATGATAGCGGAGGATAAACTGTTCAACCTGTACCAGCTCCATTTTCTACTAGACTTCTTACTAATAGAAGCGTGAGAGAAGGAGGCAATAGTCAAAATCTTATATTATTTATTCGTGGAAATGCTATGTCGGGGGCCCCTAATATTAGGGGAACAAGTCAATTTCCGAATCCACCAATTATGATAGGTATTACTATAAAGAAAATTATTACAAAGGCATGAGCTGTTACAGTTACATTATAAATTTGATCATCTCCAATTAGTGCTCCAGGGTGTCCTAGTTCAGCTCGAACTAAAATTCTAAGCGAAGTTCCTACTATTCCTGCTCAGGCTCCGAAAATAAAATATAAGGTTCCAATATCTTTATGATTTGTTGAGAATAGCCATTGTTGCGATTAAATGGCTGAAGTTTAGGCGATAGATTGTAAATCTATTTATAAGAATTTATTCTTTTTAATCATTATTAAGAATTTAACTAATATTTAAAATTCATCTATGTGGCTTTATAGTCAATAATGATATTAGACTGCAATTCTAAAGGAGTAATAAATTTACTAAGGCTTAAAAGATTTATACTTATATTTATAGCTTTGAAGGTTATTAGTTTAATTAACTTAAAGCCTTATATTGCATAATTTATAAGAATAAATAAATTATAGAGATTAAAATTAGACTAAATGTAGAAATAAAAGATAAAATTAGTATTGTTTTAAAAGAAAAATTATTAATTGTCGTATTGATGGTTCAATTATTTTCGTAATAATTAAGTATAAATGCGGCAAAACATAATCGTAAGTAAAAAAATAGTGTAATTAGTGTTATAATTGTTATAATTGTTATTAATATATATTGATTTTTTAACACTAATAATTGAATAACTAGTCATTTAGGCAAAAATCCAATAAATGGGGGTAATCCTCCTAGTGAGAGTAGATTTAAGAATAAAATGAATTTAAGAATTTTAGAACTGAAGAATGAATTAAATAACTGGTTAATATGGTATATTTTAAAGTTATTGAATATAAAGGTTAAACTGAAAGATAAAAATGTATAAAAAGAAAAGTAAATACATCATATGGATTCATTTGCTTGTATAGCTGCTAGTATTCATCCTAGGTGGTTGATAGATGAAAAAGCTATTAATTTTCGTAAAGAAGTTTGATTAAGCCCACCTAAAGATCCTGTAATTGTTGAAGCAATAATTGCTACAAAAACAAATGTATTTTGTGTTGTGTAAGAAATTAATATTAGAGGAGCGATTTTTTGTCATGTTATTAGAGTAAGAGTATTTATTCAAGAAAGTCCTTCTATAACATTAGGAAATCAAAAATGAAAGGGCGCCGCTCCTCTTTTTAATAGTAGTGATGAAATAATTATTAAATTACTGTAAGAAGACTTATCTTGAATAATTGGATAATTATTTAAATATGTTATTATAATAGCAAACAGTAAGACTGCTGATGCTATTGCTTGGACTAAAAAGTATTTTAATGAGGCTTCTGTAGAAGTTAAATTGTTACTATTTATTAGGGGGATAAATGATAACAAATTAATTTCTAATCCTATTCATGCTCCTAGTCAAGAATTTGATGAAACAGTAATAAGGGTTCCTGTTATTAAAATAAAAAAAAATATAATTTTTGCTGTATTATTAAAAATTAAAAAGAAAAGGACTATAACCTTTATAAATGGGGTATGAACCCAGTAGCTTGATTAGCTTATCTTTTTATTTGTTAAATTAGTGCGGGTTTAATTTTATAATTTAATAAGTAAATGTATTATAAATGGAGCTATTTTGATAAATAGTAAGTATATTTTGGTGTATGATGCACAAAAGTTTTTGATACTTTTAGAAATAGTTTAATTCTATTAAATATAATGAATGCAATATTAATTGCATTATTTACCCTATCAAGGTAACCCTTTTGTCAGGCAATTCATTGAATGAAATTAACTTATTTCAAATGAAATAAGTTGTTTTCATCTAAA